AGAGCATTTACCTATTTATATAACAGATCGTATGGTAGGCCATAAATTGGGAGAATTTTCACCTACTCTAAACTTCCGAGGATATGCGAAAAATGATAATAGATCTCGTCGTTAACATTTTTTTTTTTGAATTGGTTTATTCTGCAGCAGCAAATGCTAGTCACAATATAGATTTCAACGAACTAAGTCAATGAGTCATAAATATATAAAGATATTTTTATTTTTATATATAAAAAAAGATATAGATAAAAAAGTAGACAAATAAGACGTATCATTTTATATTAGAGTAGTGAGGAATTATGGGACAAAAAATAAATCCGCTTGGTTTCAGACTTGGTACAACTCAAAGTCATGATTCTATTTGGTTTGCACAACCAACAGATTATTCCGAGAATCTAAAAGAAGATAAAATAATACGAGATTGTATCAAGAATTATATACAAAAAACGATAAGAATATCCTCTGGTGTCGAGGGAATTGGACGGATAAAGATTCAAAAAAGAAGCGATTTGATTCAAGTCATAATCTATATGGGACTTCCAAAGTTATTAATAGAGGGTAAGCCTCGAAGAATCGAAGAATTACAGACGAATGTGCAAAAAAAACTGAATTGTGTGAATCGAAAACTCAACATTGCAATTACAAGAATTCCAAATGCTTATAGAGACCCTAATATTCTTGCAGAATTTATAGCCGGACAATTAAAGAATAGGATTTCGTTTCGTAAAGCAATCAAAAAAGCTATTGAATTAGCTGAACAGGCAGGTACAAAAGGAGTTCAAGTACAAATTGCGGGACGTATCGACGGAAAAGAAATTGCACGTGTCGAATGGTTCAGAGAAGGTAGGGTTCCTTTACAAACCATTCGAGCTAAAATTGATTATTGTTCCTATCCAGTTCGAACTATTTATGGGGTATTAGGGATCAAAGTTTGGATATTTCTAAACAAAGAATAAGAAACTTTTCCTTATCTTTAACGTTCCATCTTTCGATAAAAAAAAAATGAAGAATTCTTACTACATTCTTATTCCAAAAGAATAAATGACAAATTTTATAAGATTGAATAAAAAATTTGATTAATCATTTTATAGTGAAGGAATTGCTATGCTTAGTGTGCGACTCGTTGGTTTTTTTTAGAGTAGTTCAATTTAAACAAAAATTCTACGAATTTATTAATTTTATTAATAAAGAACTAATAACCTACTCATCGCTTCGCATTATCTGGATATAAAGAACCGGTCAAAATAAAAAATCGAAATAAAGATATATGTGGTGATATAATTATAGCAACTGAAATCAAATATTTCATAAAAAAGAAATAAAAACGAATCTGATTATGAGTTGTGAAGCAATAAGAATATACAGATAAATGAAGGGGTGAAAGAAAGAGAGAAAAAAAGATATCAATGATATAGAATTCTAATATGTAAAGGTCTATGGGTCATCTCATAAAAGGTAGTGTAATAAAGCATCCATATTCAAAATTCATCCATATATGGATGAATATATTCCTAGAATAAACGAATCAAGAGCCGCGAATCAATAAAACTGAGAAGGTTGATTCAACAAAAAAGAATAAAATAAATAAGAAAATCTTATAAAAATGAAATCTTATTACAGAGGCTCCATTGTAGAATTCAGACCTAACCATAAATCTAAAAGCGATGGGAACGACGGAACCTGCGAATACCTAAGATTTTTAAAAAATTAAAAACAAATCTTAATGATTCATTAGGTGGGATGGCGGAAGGAACTAAGAACCAATTCATTGTTTTTTTGAAGAGTTGTGGGCTAACCCTACATTACATCTGAAATTGATAATGAAAGAGTAAATATTCGCCCGCGAAATTTTTGATTTTTTGGAATTTAGAAATTTTTGCCAATCCGATATTATTGATAATAAAAAGAAAAGACAAATAGAGATTCGTTAGAACCTTATACCAAAACAACTAAGAATACATATTTCGTTATATATCAAAGCAAGGTATACAAATTTCGAATAGATCAATAGATTCTATGAAATGTCAAAAAATGCCGCGATTGTATTCTATTTTTATTTCTTATTAAACATATGTATCTTATTGTATATTGTATATTCTTTTATTTTATCGGTTAAAGATTTTTGAATGGATTCATTCGCGAGGAGCCGTATGAGGTGAAAATCTCATGTACGGTTCTGTAATAGAGATGGAATTGAGAAACAACCATCAACTATAACCCCCAAAGAACCAGATTCCGTAAACAACATCGAGGAAGAATGAAAGGAAGAGCCTATCGAGGTAATACTATTTGCTTCGGAAAATATGCTCTTCAGGCACTTGAGCCCGCTTGGATCACATCTAGACAAATAGAAGCGGGGCGGCGGGCAATGTCACGAAATGTCCGTCGGGGTGGACAAATATGGGTACGGATATTTCCAGACAAACCTGTTACAGTAAGACCTACCGAAACGCGTATGGGTTCGGGAAAAGGATCTCCCGAATATTGGGTAGCTGTCGTTAAACCCGGCAAAATACTTTATGAAATGGGCGGGGTCCCAGAAAATATAGCTAGAAAGGCTATTTCAATAGCAGCATCCAAAATGCCTATACGAACTCAATTCATTCTTTCAGAATAATCATTAGAACGAAAGGAAAGAGGTCTTTAGTATGAAAAGATTGCAATTGTGGGTTTCTTTTTTTTTTTTGAACACAGAATATTTTTTTTACTTCAACTTTTTGACTGAAACATAAAAAAAAATGATATGATTCAACCTCAAACCTATTTAAATGTAGCCGATAATAGCGGAGCCCGCGAATTGATGTGTATTCGAATCATAGGAGCTAGTAATCGACGGTATGCTTATATTGGTGACATTGTTGTTGCTGTAATCAAAAAAGCAGTACCAAATACGCCTTTAGAAAGATCCGAAGTGATCAGAGCTGTCATTGTACGTACTTGTAAAGAACTCAAACGTAGTAACGGTATAATAATACAGTATGATGATAATGCTGCGGTTCTAATTGATAAAGAAGGAAATCCAAAAGGAACTCGAATTTTTTGCGCAATAGCCCGAGAATTGAGACAGTTCAATTTCACTAAAATAGTTTCATTAGCACCTGAGGTATTATAATACAAGATCGTGATATGGATATCTTATTTTTGAATTGAATGAAATTAATTAAATGAAATAGATTAATTAATATATTAGATCTCACATATATACCTTGTGTACTTGTGTAATGATTATTATATATTATCAATATGATTATATTAAGATTATATCTTATAAATAATATCTTATAAATATTAAAAGTATATATTTAGAAGTAATTAGAAGTAGTAAGTCATTATATTATTTCAAATTTTTTAATTAATATTTCAAAAAAGAAATACAAATAATAATAGATAGAAAAAAAGAAAAGGGAATGAAATATAAATATATATATTAAATATATATTCAAAATAAAAATTCGAATTCTGAATTCTATAAAAAAAATAGAATTCAGAATTCGAATTCCATATGAGATTATATATCTAGTTTATAATAATTCATTAGTTCATTTTCTAATATTCTATTTTTTTTTTAGTTTTAGAGTATTCAATATATATTTACATAATCCTATTTAGGATAATATTTTCTATATATAGAGTATTATTATATTCTCATATTCAATATTAGATATCTTATTGAATCAAAAAATAAAAAATAGAAAAATGGGAGCACGTTGATTATATTGAAAGTAAGGAGGAACAATCATTTTAATTTATCATGGGTAAAGATACCATCGCTGATATAATAACCTTGATACGCAATGCTGACATGAATAGAAAAAGAACAGTTCAAATACCACTTACTAATATCACCGAAAACATTGTGAAAATACTTTTACGAGAGGGTTTTGTTGAAAACGTCAGAAAACATCGGGAAAGCAACAAATACTTTTTAGTTTTAACTCTACGATATAGAAGAAATAGGAAAGGATCATATAAAACTTTTTTAAATTTAAAACGGATCAGTACACCAGGTCTACGAATCTATTCTAACTATCAACGAATTCCTAGAATTTTAGGAGGGATGGGGATTGTAATTCTTTCTACTTCTAGAGGTATAATGACCGATCGAGAGGCTCGATTAGAAAGAATCGGCGGAGAGGTTTTATGTTATATATGGTAATTTTTCTGCTATCCGAATTCTATGAAAAACTTCTATCCATTCTTGTGAATGGAGAGAGAAAACACAGATTTTGAATTTGACTCCTCATACATTAGTGAATGCGTGAAGAGGATCTTACTAGAAGAGAAAAAAGATTCATGAAGATTTAATTACTGAATCACTTCTAAGGGTATGTTCCAGGTTCCTTTATAGAAAAAATAGAATTAAAATAAGATTCTAGGATATGTTTCCATTCCAACAAAATTCGACGTACTCTTCTTTTATATGTATACGACCGGGAAAGTCAAAAATGTATATAAGTCACTTAATTTAATTAGACTATTTTTTAACTTCCACATTTTTTTTAGGGGGCACAATTAGAAGTTAAAAATGTAAGGAAACCCTATTTTCTTCCAATAAATAGATTCGGTATTAAGTTAAGGAATAAGAAATATGAAAATAGGAGCCTCTGTTCGTAAGATTTGTGAAAAATGTCGATTGATCCGCAGGCGAGGGCGAATTATAGTAATTTGTTCCAATCCAAGACATAAACAAAGACAAGGATAATATTTTCACAAAAAAGGGCTTTCTATTTATAAAGAAAGTACCGAATGCACAAATCAAATAAATTGATATTCCAATTCAAATAAAAAAATCTTATTAATATTCAATTAAGATTTAATTGAATTCAATATTAAATCATAAAAATAGAATAATTTAGATTTAGATTCTATATTAGAATCTATTCTATGTTATAAGTATTATAAGAAATATTATTGCTTGATAGTTCTATAATTCTATATTCATTCTATATTAATAGAATTATAGAATACAATTAATATAGAAAATATAGTTTTAATCCTAG